ACCTAACGTTTTTGATGAACCAATCCAATGAATACACCCGTAACAAGTCCCTATATGATTTCTGGTGGAATCGGAAAGCACTAAGTACAAGCAAGATACACAGTTGCCCCTTGGAAGTCTCAAGGGAATGTGACTAATGGAATATGTAGGAATAGTAAGACCTATTGTTGCCTTTCATAAACAAAAAGCAGAAAAAAAAATATACCATCAAGATATATAACTATCTATCACATACCCCTAATTTCCCATCTAAGCCTTACTGTCTCTACTTCTGTGAAATGTGAAATAATTGGAAGACACCCTATTACATTCTTGGCGGGGTTACCCCAACGAAAGCACTTTTTTCCACTTTTATTCTATAAAAGCCAATCACCCATACAATATTAATTGAAAACCTGAGCACTCAGAGACTCTCATGAGTTTGTATGGATACAAAGTATCTTCAGTTCTTTCCACAACTCCTAATTGGATTCCCCACCAGCCTACCCAATCTACTTCAAGACTCAGTCAGTAAACACTAGTAGGGTAAGGTAATTAGGAAGTATTTATAGTCCTTCCTATAACCCCTTCTTGGATCCTAGGAGCAAGGATTTACAGTCTCTTAGGAACCTTCCTTTGGATACACGGATTTACGGTCCCTGACTTTCGTAGTTCTGAATCTCACAATTGAATCTTACTATGGATTTGATTCGATTGATAAATCAAATCAATGGCCTGAACGCATCAGGAATCCGTAATTAAGTGAGTATTTCTTTATTTATATTGGTAATTCATATTGGTATGGTACAGGTTTGGGTCACACCCCGATTTTTGAAGAAATAATTGAAAGTCAACCCCCCGATTCTTAAAATTGGGTATCGACAGTCCCCGCCCCTTACCTCTGCTTCTGCCAGGCAAGAATTTTGTGAGTTCTATTAGTTTAGTAGGGTAAGAAATTCCGAGTCTTTTGTTAATCAGGCGACACCCGGATTTGAACTGGGGAGAAAGGATTTGCAGTCCCCCGCCTTACCACTCGGCCATGCCGCCAAAACGATACAAAATAGATATAGATGGAAATATTCTGGGGAATTGCTGAACCATTTCTTTTTTTTGATTGGATCCTGTTGTTCTCTTAGATTGATTGTATTTCAAAACACACAACACCTAAATAAAAGCTTTCCCCTTTTTTTCTATTGAAAGAGAAAAATGGATTTCCAGTCACAGAATCCAAAATTCAGAGCAAATTGGAAGCATTAATGACTGTGAATTCATGAATGGTTCTTGGATTTTGATCTCCAATTTGGTTTCCTTAATAACATAAGGAGATCAAATTGATATACGACTAATCAGTCTCAATTCTTTTCCATAATTAATCCTTTTCAATTTCAATTATAACAACAATTATGTGTATATGTAAACCCCAGAACAGAAATTCTTACACGGATACCTAGTCAGGTATCTTATCTACATATTCCTATTAGGAAATCGTCGTGCTTGCATTTTTCATTGAATATATTGAATATAAAATCGAAATTTGGATATAGCACGACCTATGTTGCCTCAAGGGAACTTCGATAAAAGATGGGATATACGGATAGCTAGATAGTTATATCTGCATGTACTTAATAAATATGACTTCTCTTACGCACTTCAATCGTATTCTACTAATTAACAAATGGGTAGAAATATCTTTTCTCTCTGCGAATCATTTTTTGAACAACGGAATCGATGAAATAAATTAAGTGCTAAAATCAAAGTCAACTCTAGACGGTTCCTGATTATTCTGTCTTTATCTCACTCATAGAGAACAGATTCAATTCCGAATCCATTTATGGTACCCAATCTGATCGTAATATCATAAGGTAGAAATTGGATCTATTTTGATATTCTATACAAGACTCCATAAGTCTAAGTGGCAGAATTTTGTTTCCAGGAATGTTTTATCAATTCATTTCCATTTGTATCTGTCGCAAATTCGAATTTGAGTCACATTTTTTTTGATTCCTCCGTTCATACGTATTTAGTACATATATATATGTATATGGGGTTGGATAAAATTTCATGTTGTTCAAATGAGCAAAATATACATTCCATCGTTGCTAGATCAATCTATATGGTTCAACGAAGAGTGAGCCAATAGTTGGATTTTTTCGATAAACGGAAAACTTAAGATGTTCCGGGATGGAAATGAGGGAATGTATACAATACCAGGGTTTAGTCAGATACAATTTGACGGATTTTGTAGGTTCATTGATCAAGGCTTGATGGAAGAACTTCATAAGTTTCCAAAAATTGAAGATACAGATCAAGAAATTGAATTTCAATTATTTGTGTCAACATATCAATTGGCAGAGCCCTTGATAAAAGAAAGAGATGCTGTGTATGAATCACTCACATACTCTTCTGAATTATATGTATCCGCGGGATTAATTTGGAAAACTGGTAGAGATATGCAAGAACAAACCGTATTTATTGGAAATATTCCTCTAATGAATTCCCTGGGAACCTCTCTAGTAAGTGG